TCAAAAGGATCTAATGAATTATGAGTTCAATAGATCCTGTTTAGCAGAAAGACGGATATTTCTTGCTCATTATCAGACAATCACTTATTCACAAACCTCGTGTGGGGCTGATAGTTTTCATTCCCCTTCCCCATCTCCTCATGGAAAACCCTTTTCGCTCCGCTTAGCCCTATCCCCTTCTAGAGGTCTTTTAGTGATAGGTTCTATAGGAACTGGACGATCCTGTTTGGTCAAATACCTAGCGACAAACTCCTATGTTCCTTTCATTACGGTATTTCCGAACAAGTTCCTGGATGACAAGCCTAAAGGTTATCTTCTTGATGATATCGATATTGATGATAGTGACGATATTGATGATAGTGATGATGACCTTGATATTGATACGGAGCTGCTAACTATGACGAATGTGCTAACTATGTATATGACGCCGAAAATAGACCGATTTGATATAACCCTTCAATTCGAATTAGCAAAAGCAATGTCTCCTTGCATAATATGGATTCCAAACATTCATGATCTGCATGTGAATGAGTCGAATTACTTATCCCTCGGTCTATTAGAGAACTATCTCTCCAGGGATTGTGAAAGATGTTCCACTGGAAAGATTCTTGTTATTGCTTCGACTCATATTCCCCAAAAAGTGGATCCCGCTCTAATAGCTCCGAATAAATTCAATACATGCATTAAGATACGAAGGCTTCTTCTTCCACAACAACGAAAGCACTTTTTCATTCTTTCATATACTAGGGGATTTCACTTGGAAAAGAAGATGTTCCATACTAACGGATTCGGGTCCATAACCATGGGTTCCAATGCGCGAGATCTTGTAGCACTTATCAATGAGGCCCTATCAATTAGTATTACACAGAAGAAATCCATTATAGAAACTAATACAATTAGATCAGCTCTTCATAGAAAAACTTGGGATTTTCGATCCCAGATAAGATCGGTTCAGGATCATGGGATCCTTTTCTATCAGATAGGAAAGGCTGTTACACAAAATGTACTTCTAAGTAATTGCCCCATAGATCCTATATCTATCTATATGAAGAAGAAATCATGTAAGGTAGGGGATTCTTATTTGTACAAATGGTACTTCGAACTTGGAACGAGCATGAAGAAATTCACGATACTTCTTTATCTTTTGAGTTGTTCTGCCGGATCGGTCGCTCAAGATCTTTGGTCTTCATCCAGACACGATGAAAAAAATTGGATCACTTCTTATGGATTCGTTGAGAATGATTCTGATCTAGTTCATGGCCTATTACTATTATTACTATTAGAAGTAGAAGGCGCTCTGGCTCTGGCGGGATCCTCACGGACAGAAAAATATTGCAGTCAGTTTGATAATAATCGAGTGACATTACTTCTTCGGTCCGAACCAAGGAATCAGTTAGATATGATGCAAAATGGATCTTGTTCTATCGTTGATCAGGGATTTCTATATGAAAAATACGAATCGGAGTTTGAAGAAGGGGAAGGGGCCCTCGATCCGCAACAGATAGAGGAGGATTTATTCAATCACATAGTTTGGGCTCCTAGAATATGGCGCCTTTGTGGCAATCTATTTGATTGTATCAAAAGGCCCACTGAATTGGGATTTCCCTATTGGACTGGGTCATTTCGGGGCAAATGGATCATTTATCATAAAGAGGATGAGCTTCAAGAGAATGATTCGGAGTTCTTGCAGAGTGGAACTATGCAGTACCAGACACGAGATAGATCTTCCAAAGAACAAGGCTTTTTTCGACCAAGCCAATTCATTTGGGACCCTGCGGATCCATTCTTTTCCCTATTCAAAGATCAGCCCTCTGTCTCTGTGTTTTCACGTCGAGAATTCTTTGCAGATGAAGAGATGTCAAAGGGGCTTATTGCTTCCCAAACAAATCCTCCTACATCTATATATAAACGCTGGTTCATCAAGAATACGCAAGAAAAGCACTTCGAATTGTTGATTCATCGCCAGAGATGGTTTAGAACCAATAGTTCATTATCTAATGGATCTTTCCGTTCTAATACTCTATCCGAGAGTTATCAGTATTTATCAAATCTGTTCCTATCTAACGGAACGCTATTGGATCAAATGACAAAGACATTGTTGAGAAAGAGATGGATTTTCCCGGATGAAATGAAACATTTGATTCATGTAACAGGAGAAAGATTCCCCATCCCTTAGCCGTAAAGATATGTGCCCATGAAAAGGGGATTAAGTGGAACAGAATTGGCCGGATGGTAGAGTCGTGGAAACACTTGTTTCTTCCATCTTTTTGGCCTTAGCTCCATGGAAGAATTGAAATCTTAGATCACTATGTGTGGATGATATGAACTGCCTAAACAAGAATTCTTGAACTGCGAAAGAGCCTATTACTCGCTACATCAAACAATTTCTACTAATGAAACCATGTAAATACATCGGAAAATACGCATGTCCGCTGAAATGGTTGTTGCTATCTGCTCCAATAATGAATCATTGGTTTCATTGAATAACTAAAGAAGATAG